CCTTGGTTCCCACCTTCAACAACCGCACCTTCTTCATTCACGGATGTAATGAAATTGAACCGCAATATGCTTTGTCCTCTTGTGAGAAACCGTGTTCTTGGCCAAACAACACTCATGCTATCACAAGATAAATTCATGGGTTTAGAGTCCGATCTCACGCATTGGAAGCCAAACCGCTTCCTTGCAAGCTTCCGTCAACGCCATATACTCGGCCTCGGTAGTCGACAACGCCCCTATTCATGTTCATGATGGTCCGAAGGAGGCTTTGACATCCAACTAATTGGACCATTCCCAAACCGAAATACATAACCCGTAGTTGACCTCCTTTTGTCGAGCAAAATTTTCATCAAAAAAACATGCATGGGTTCCGAACTTTTGCTATATATTGAATAACCACTTGTGCCTCTCAAATAACGAAGGACCCACTTGGCGGCCTCCCAATGAGCTTTACCCGGATTCGCCATAAACCGACTTAGAACACCAACCGAATAAGCAATATCCGGTCTAGTACATACCATGGCAAAGATCAAGCTTCCCACAAGGCTCGCATAAGGAACTCGATCCATCATCTAATTTTCCTCTTCCTACTTTGGGATTGTTCGGAAGACAACAACAAGTGAGGTGCGAATGGTGTTTTCACCGGCTTTGCCTTGCTCATGCCAAACAACTCAAGCAACTTCTCCACAAACCTCCTTTGTGAAAGTCCCACTTTTCCTATCGCCCAGTCGAATATCAATAGGTGCAATAACTAGCATCGTAGATAAAGGAAGAGTCTCTCTCTTGGTTTTGGGGCGGAGGTATGGCTCTTAGCAGGCACTTTTAGCCCTGCTGCTCTAGCAATATGCTCCAGCTGCTGCTGATACTATTGGTGGTGCGTATGGTACTTCAATTCAAAAGGATCTGGTACTGGATACACTACTTGATGTGGGTATGAATAAGCAAGAACTTGAAAATCAAAGTTCTACAACCCTAGTTTATGCCGCCTATGCTACTGTCTCTGCCTTTGCTTATAGGTATGATTATGGGCACTTAATATGCTACAGTACTGGTTATGCTTAACTTAAAAAGTACCCGTCTTAGCTACTAATGCTACTGGTCTTTCGACTGGATCTACCCTTGCTTCCTATGCTGCTACTGATACTGATAGTTATGCTGGTGGGTTGACTGGTCTTGTTACTGGTGCTGGCTATGCCACTACTGTAACCTCTGTCTATGGTGGCTGTGCCCCTGCCCTTAATGCCTTTGCTTCAGCTGATGGTACTGGTGGGGGATTCAATAGTTTGTTTGGCAAGGCACAAGCTTGATTTATGTTTTATGTATATAGATGCGCAGCAGGCAATGACGAAACCCCCTTTATTTTATAGGGACTGAAAAAACTCCAACTCGGTCTTGAACTGACACAGGAATTGGATTGACTACGGGATCCGCTTACTCCCCAGCACCCAGATTCGCTGTATTGACTAGGTCAACCAGATATGGAACTTCGAGCAAGTACTAGGTAAACTCTGGCACCAGAAGAAGTTTTTCTGGGCAGTTCGGACGTGATCGAGCTGTCCCTGCCTCCTGCTTTGGCAGAGATGAGTGGGAGGAGTGTGGAGTCAGAATCGATGATCGAAAGAGTTGTGTTAAGCAAATGGCCCGCGGTTGACTAGTCTGATTTACAGATCCTTCTATTCTAAACCTCACCTCAACCTGCTTTTTCTTTTTTTTTTGTTTTAGACTTGGATCTAGGGGCCCAACCCCATATTCCTGCTCGAAGAGATGGTCATCTGTGCTCTACAGCTACTGGTGTCATCACCCTCATGAGAGGGGGAACCAACCAAGATGTATGTCGTCCAACCCAACCTCAGACTCTTTCTTCCCGACCTCCTCTCTGGCCGCAGTTATTTAGGTGGTATCCCGAGATTGAAGAGATCGACTCCCTCCCCGGAACACACGAAAGAAAGATATGAACTAGGTAAATAGAAATGGAAAAGAGATGTTTCCAATTCATCAAAATCAGAAGCTTTTTCTACATCCATATGATGTACTAAAGTAGATCGATATTGCCCATATAATAAAAGCAGATCTTGGTCCATGGAGTCCCAAGAAGGTAAGAACTCCAACCTATCCGATGCTTCTTCGGCCAAATACAATATACAAGTGGGACCTGCACTATGAGCAAGCTGTGCGAAAAACCGTTTCTTTTTTCCGGTTCCGAAACAACTTGGGCGAAATGGGGTTCTACCGGGAAACCATAGATTTTTGAGTTTTCGCCATTGGTTACTGGTCAAGCCACTGGAATGGAATAAGATAAGAATCTCTGGAGATCTTTCCTCTCCACTTACTCGATACAGGCTTTCTCTCTGTAGAAGACTTCTTCCGAATGGCATAATTGTCGATCTTCCTCGATCTTCAAAGAAGACTGACTCCTCCTACTCCTCCTCCTTCATCGTCCTTGGTCCTTGTACAACCGATTTACCGATTGTTGTTCTCTGCTCTTACCTGATTTAGTTCTTCTTCCATTCTTACTAATACTAAGAAGAAGATGCAAAAGGTAACTGCATTTCCCACATAGAAATGCCTTGTAGACTGAAAGGTTCTTCCCTAACGGAGCACTTTACCTAATTTCCTGGAAAAAAAGCGTCGAGAGCGCGCTCGCCCGCTCTCCTTTCTCTACCCCATTTCTTATTCAATATACGCCTTCCTTGTGGGGTGGCCCCGCCTTTGTTTGAAGGCTACATTCGATTCTGAATAGAGAACTATATCAAGAATCGACCAACTAACAGGACACAATCAGACAAAAATTCAGAGAAGGTTTTCCAAAAAACTCCTAAGACTGAAGTCAAACGGAGGTAGCTTCAGCTCAAGAACAAGCACTCAAACGAGGCGGGGGACCCATGTGAAGCAGACCGGCAGCCAGAGATTCCAATAGGCAAGAACGGTCCACACCAGTATGGGCGCACGGTATTACTCTCCCCGTGAAGTACGCCACCGGTTAGGTCAAACGTAAGATGGCTTTGTGCGAGAGTGGCAAGAATCGGGTCTGATTTCGCCGGGACGCAGCTCCATTGCCTTTCATGCGGAGGAACCTTCGACGAGGGTTCGTACGATGCCCAAAACCTTACAGTCCACAGATTTCGAACATCACTATACGATAATTCTTGGAGAATTGGATGTAGGAGGACTATAATGAGGAGGACGACAGACCAATCACGATCCACTAGACAGGAAAGTGGCTAGTGTGGTTCGAATCCACGTCGTGAGAGGGAGAAAAGGAGGCAACCCTATTTGCTTTCTTTGCTTGCCTTTGGCTTGCAGCATAGAGCTGCGGTAGGGGAGCTTGCTAAATGGAGATCTCTTTTTAGTGCTATCGTGATACCTTGGTAGATCTCGTCTTTAGTCCGTCCCAGGTGGCTTTGGAAAGTCTCGTATTTCTTTAGGTAGAATGATTCTATGTAAAACTACTAGAGTCCGGACTTGCTCTCTCCTCCACTCTTCGCTAGAAGCCATCAATGCCAATAGAAGAGAAGATGGAATGACTTATCCTGGCTACCTATTACAACCCTTACTACATGAGGGATCAATCTCAAAGGCCTACTATTCATGCTATAAAGCTAAAGGGCTCACCCTAAACCTTACTAAAGGCAGGAGATGGAATCTATCCTACATGCGCCTAGCTACAGGAGCAGAGCTAGCTCGATAGAATTGGCATGATCTACGACCAACCTGAGCTCTATGCCTTTGCCTTTGGGCGCTAAGGCTTTCTTGGCTAACTAACCCATGGAAAATGCCTTGTACAGTTTCCCTTTTCCCTTTCAGCCAGTCCAAGAGTTCACTCGAAAGCGGGTAGCCATTAAGGAAAGTGGCTGTTGGTTTGAACCGGTTCCGCCCCATCCCTTATAGATAAGTACTGGTGAGAGGGAAAGAGCGCGGTGACTTCATTTGCTCTTGCCTTGTTAATGGACGAGGAAGTGACATGACATATAAAGAATAGGAATCGGTTGTTAAGGACCTTCTTGCCCTGACGGCTTATGGAAATTAATGCTTTCAAGCGCTAGGCCAGGCCGAGATCAAATGTCATCTTAGTCAGATCCCACGAGCAGATGTTCTCGAATAGGCAGGCTGTGAGGCAACTATGGAATCCGCCTTCCCTGATTCCGATCCTGTTGATGTTTTGTCGGCATTAAGGCTGCTAGTGAAAGGAATTCACGATCTTGGCTTAGATGGTTTTGCTCCTGGGAACATCATTTTTCGATAGGAAAGGTACCCGAAGTTTCATGAACAGACCATTCTCAACATTCGCCGGAAAGATCCGAATAGAAGGAAAAAGAAAAGTGGGACAAAATTCCCGGTATGAATAAATAGAAGTAACTAGCCATCCTTCTTAAGGCCCAAATAAATGCTGCCATATCTGATTTCCGACATTCAAGCATCTAATAGAAATGTACGAGGAGGAATCGAATGCGCTTTTTTGAGACAGCTTTCAATAGAACATAGAGCTCTGCCCTTCTGGCTGTCCTAACGAGGAAAGTCACTTCGTACCTCCTGACCTTAAACGGAAGAGTTAATCGTAGAGCAGGAAGAATTCTTGCTTTCTTTCTGTCCGCTAGTCAGGAATGGAATCGGACGCTACGAATACGAATTATTGAATGGGGGGAATTTAATAATAATTATTAGATTAGACAAATAGGACACTAGAACGCAATTCTTCCTCCTTCCCCTTTTTCGACAGGGAATTCCAATTCGATAGATGATTGAAGGCAATTCATCCCAGGAGGAAGATTCCCATGGACTTGAAACTGTCAGATTCTTTTTCGGAAGAGCTGCTGTTCTCCTAGCTCCGGCGGAGCCCATTCCAATATGAACACTGGTCGGTGAATATTCTTACTGCCCGGTGCCCACCCTGACCTAAGCTTTAGGGAGACCTAAAGTCATTGGGATTAGAGGCTTCTTTTGCCAATCACTACTACTCTGCTCTGGAACGCCGGAATTGAAAGCCGATGATCCACGGCATATGCATCTGATTCTGGTGAAGCTACAAGCCTCTTTATAGATAGGTCAGGCCTCCAACCAAGTCTAAGTGCTCCTATCTGTTCCTATTCTCTTTACCTGAGGAGCCGTGGAGTGAGGGCTTAGTCCAGATTCAGCAGTGGTTTTGCTTTGCCAACTTGATTCTATTCCAATCTTGTCCCTTCCTACTTATCTATGGCTATGGTATGGGTCTTCTTTTGCCTCTTCTATTATCTTGGGATGGTAAAAACCTGATTATGGGTCAAAAAGGGGTGGGGCGGCGACGACCCGAGGAAACTACAATATACCTCGATTGAAAAACGGAAACAGTTCCACGGCGGGAGAGGTTGCATTCGATATTGATTCAGATCCGTTTCTATACCGCAGGCTCCGAGGCACCAGACGCAGACGCGTCAAGGAAGGCGCTCCGGGAAAAGGAAAGATCGTCGACTTGATTTGCCGACAACTACTCTCTAGTTACGTCGGGTTCTCCTATGCTACCAATGGGCCCAAAAGGAGACGGGACCAAAAGGCACCATTTGCTTAAGCGAAAGCATCAACCTATTAGTATAACACTTCTGATTGAGTGGCAGAAATAAAAAAATCTTATATTCTAAAGCAGGCTTTCCTGGGAGCTTATTAAGGCAAGGAAGTAGCTATTAGGACTGAAAGCTTAGTAAGGGAAGGTGCGAAGCCTGATTGACCACTTTCGGTGGACTGATAACGGCTACCTACTTCTTGTGTTTTCAGACTAAGGCTTTCCTCACTCTATACTCGATCTTGCTTAGAAGTCTACTCTGGCACCTTGTGACGGGCTTGAATCAATCGTTACTCAATTATCACTCTCCGGCAAGAATTTTCTATCTATGTAATTAGATAAGGAAAGAAGGGGCTAGCCAGCCAGCCAAGTCTTTCCAGTTGGAAAGAACACACACAACAAAAGCTGTACTTCTAGAATGCTGATGTATGGAAGGCATCAATCATCCCAGAACTAACCGATCCAGCTGTAACGTAGTCAAAACAGTAGGTCATCCAGATTCGAAACTGACTTGGGAGAGTAGGACAGTCACAGGCGAGCTTAAGGCAGAAACCCAATGCTTCACACTGACCCAATCGGAAGCTAAATCAGTGACACACGAAAGCCAAGAGCATCGGTGACGGGGTCAACATCTTTCCGAGAGGACCGCTCTAGTTAAGACCCTACGCTTCGTAACATACAGCTAAATAAAGCCCCTCAAAAGCATCTCCATCCGAATCTAAAGAATCATCTGTTAAGACAGAGTTTGCTAGAACAGGGCTTTCTTTTTGATTAGGAAGAAAGGGTCCTTGATTTACCCTAATTCGTAAGGAATCTCGAACTGAGTCTGATCTTTCTGCCTTACAAACTGTTCGACCTTGCCGGAAGGAAGGATTTCGATCTTCGTTACCATTCCAAAGTTTATTATTTAGCTTTCGATTAAGTGAGTGTTTGTTCGCTGAGACTCTGACTTAAACGCGAGTCTGTGATTGTCCTCCTTCTAATAAAGTCTTGTCTCTTGACCGGCTAACCGTGCCTTACCTTAAGGTAAGGGTGTGTGTGTTCGACCATGACGCTCAGCTTGTTATGGCGAGCGAATCGAGAGCTAAAGCTTCAAAGCGATCAGAAAAGCGCTAACGCGACTATACCCAAACGTCTAGTTGATGACTAGACTTACCTAGCGCTTACGTTCTCGTATTCGAGCAAATTCTTATATCTTATAGAGAGAGGAGGTTGCCCTTTCGGAGTGGTGGTAGCGGTTGCCGTCATCTTATAACATGAAGAAGCCCTGGAAGAGTCGGGTTCGAATCCCCAGCTGGGTACGTGCCTCTCACGATCATTTCGGGAGACCTCGTTACACCTAACTGCTTTTCTTTAAAAAATGATAGGGGCTCCCAATGCAAACTTTTATGTTCGGTAGGGAAAGGTTAGTCAAGGTTTCGCTCCTTCCCGAAGGAGATATTGGGCAAAAAGACAAAAGAGAGTGCTGACCTCCCACACTTAAGGCATTGTGTTACACCTTATATGTTATGTCTGAATTTTGCGTTATTGTCAAGCATCTCATTCACTACTAAAAGAAAGGTATGGATATTCTGCTCGAAAGCGTGAGGGCGCGTGCCTTCTTAACTCCAAGCAGGGACAATCGGCTGTTGTCTTTGGAACTCATCCGGCTAACTGTCTCATCTAATGATAAGAAACGTAGATAACGAACTTCTCTCCTAGAATCGTTTTTCATTACAGGCCAATGATACAATGAACACTAATGGAATGCTTAAAGGACAACTTTTGCATTGCAGCTTGATGAGTCAGACTAGGCCCGGGGAGAGGGAAAACTCTTATAATAAGATGGGCCTTTCGCCTGTGATTGGATGCCCTGATCCAATGCTTTCATTCAATCTATCTCATTTGCTGCATCCAAGCTTAGCAAGTCCTTTTCCTTTATTACATCCAGCTGCTTTTTTCTCGTGCCCTTTTGAATTGAACGAAAAAAATGCAGAATGAGCGCACCGCTTCGACCATGGCTTTCTTTTCGAAAAAGTTCTGTTAGGTTCTTAGTAGCAGTCGTCGACCTTTTCTTCTTTTACTTCACATAGCTTTTCGTCTCCTTGATAGCTGGAAGTTCCCCAAAAGTATGAAAAGCTGGAGGACTTTGTACCATCCATTCCAGTGTGGTTGAATTCTGTTCAAGAGCCCAAGGACTTGGAGCACATTTATTTTTATTTCCACTGCTTAAAGTGATTGTTACGACCACGAAGAAACAACAAATCCCAACTACGGATATATAAGAGCCAAAACTGCTAAGGGCATTCCATCCAGCGTAAGCATCTGGATAATCTGGAATGCGACGTGGCATACCCGAAAGCCCTAAGAAATGCATAGGAAAGAAGGTAAGATTCACCCCGAAAAAAGTGATCCAAAAATGGATTTTCCCTAACGTTTCAGGGTATGTCCGACCTGTGATTTTACCCACCCAATAGTAAAATCCTGCAAATAAAGCAAAAACGGCTCCCATAGAAAGTACATAATGGAAATGTGCAACCACATAATAAGTATCATGTAGAGCAATGTCTAGCCCAGAATTTGCCAGGACTATTCCTGTGAGTCCTCCTATGGTGAACAAAAAGATGAACCCTACAGCAAATAGCATGGGTGTTTTGTATTGTATCGAACCCCCCCACATGGTAGCGATCCAACTAAAGATTTTGATTCCAGTGGGGACAGCTATGATCATGGTAGCTGCGGTGAAGTAGGCACGGGTATCAACGTCTAAGCCCACAGTAAACATATGATGAGCCCAAACAAGAAATCCAAGAACACCTATACTGATCATGGCATAAACCATGCCTAGATACCCGAAAACCGGTTTTCCAGAGAAAGTAGAAACAATATGACTTATGATACCGAATCCAGGCAGAATGAGAATATACACCTCTGGATGACCGAAGAACCAAAAGAGATGCTGGTATAAGATGGGGTCCCCCCCTCCAGCGGGATCAAAAAAGGTTGTATTAAAGTTTCGATCGGTTAATAACATGGTAATTGCCCCTGCCAGTACCGGAAGTGATAATAAAAGTAGGAATGCTGTCACTAGAACGGACCACACAAATAGGGGTAATCTATGCATAGTCATTCCAGGTCCACGCATGTTGAAGATAGTTGTTATAAAATTGATAGAACCTAAAATGGATGAAACACCAGATAGATGAAGACTAAAAATTGCTAAATCAACTGCTCCTCCAGAATGGCTGGTAATACCACTTAAGGGCGGATAGACCGTCCACCCAGTGCCGCTACCCACTTCTACTAAGGCTGAGCTTAATAAGAGTAAGAGACTTGGTGGCAACAACCAGAATGAAATATTATTTAATCGTGGAAATGCCATGTCAGGTGCACCTATCAGAATCGGAACAAACCAATTACCAAATCCACCTATCATCGCCGGCATAACCATAAAAAAGATCATTAAAAAAGCGTGAGCCGTTATTAAAACATTATAAAGTTGATGATTCCCACCAAGAATTTGATCGCCGGGTCGTGCTAATTCCATACGAATCAGTACTGAGAAGCATGTGCCCATCACTCCAGCAATGGCACCGAAGATGAAATAGAGAGTCCCTATATCCTTGTGGTTAGTGGAGAACAGCCATCGAACCAGATTTCTCATCCAATTGAAATTCTTTCTTGATGCTTCGCTCGACACCGGGGCCCGGCGCGACGACTTTACGATTTGTTGCAGGCGAAAGGAAAGTCCCGAACTCCTGCTGTAAGGCTCGGCTTCTTTTTCCGCCGAAAGTCTAGAAGGTGGTTTAAGGGGTTTCGGTATGTAGAAGGTTTTGGATCATATCATAGACGTCGACAGCGCTGCGATTTAGATTAGAAAAGCAGATGCCAAATAGCAATAGAATAGCTCCACCCGCCTCAGAGATAGGGATAGACCTTATGGTATGAAGTGAAGATAAGGCGAGCATCACTACAGCTAGAGCTATGAAGTCCGATAGAAGAAGAAGGGGAGATCTTTCGCACTTCTCTTATGATATTTTTGGGTTCTGGCAGCGGTGATCAACTATACGTATACGAGACCGCCAGATAAAGAGTTTTCTTCTTTCTTGCCAGCTTTAGACATAGGGTATGAGAATCAACATCTTTTTTCTATACTTTAATACAACCTTTTCCACTGAAGCTCAACGCGCGCGCTTTTGATCGCTCTGCTGAACAATCGAACCAGGACGGGGCACCAACCACGTGCCCCAGCTCTCGAGGCAAGGTAAACCTTAACCGTCGCGCAAACTCATCGGACTTCCAAGTCAGTTCAGGCTCACTTTTCACACCAGGAAAATTTCAACACGCGAAAGACAAGATTCGTCGAATCGAGGATATCAACACCCTTACGAGAGGCAAGACCAGGGGAAAGGATTTGAAAGAAAGGCCAGTAACAATGCGATATTCCATAGATAAGCAAGAAACTGAAGCTTCTCTTCTTTTCTTATTTATGATGTACCGGCGGAAAGGATTTCACAGAAAGGTTGATCGGTACTACTGGAATTCTCCCTTTAGGGAGTAAACAAGTATTTACTTGTAACTGGTTCCGTCTCCCATTTTATTTAAGATAGAATATAGGTATAGCCTCATCCATGTGAGTCTTCAATTAGCTCCACTTCAATAGAGTGAAAAGGAGATAGGGCAGATGAGGATATTGAGAAAGAAGGCTTACACCCCCGGAGAATGGAACCTTGGATCACGTCTTCGGATACTTACCTTTTGCTGGTAGATCTTGCTTGATGTTCCAAACCAACCCGTCTAGCTAAATCTGATATGAGCTAATGAGCTAAGCTGCTTATCCGAGTAGCTACCCGAAGGGACAGAAGGTTCTATAGAGTTCCAAAGGGAGGAGGATTCATTCGAAAGACATTAAGACCCCTGCTTATCCATCTTATGTTGTTGCAGCTACCCCCTAACCCTAGGGGAATTGGAGTAAGGTCAGACCACCTTCTTTAAGAACCAGTTGATGTTGGAATCGAGTGAAGGCAGGAATGAGGGGGAAGAGAAGCTAACATCCTAACAGAAAGTTCCGGGGAAAGTGACACTCCAACCTCCGATCTAATGATCTTTTAAGTAAGATCTAACTGAACTCAAAGTCTCCCCTCAATGATAGATTAGCCATCAAAATGCATTAGTTTTTGATATCCATTTGATCGTGCTCCTCTACCAATTAACCAACAGCCACAGACGGGGTTGAGGAACTGACTTGACTTTAAGTTTAAGGTGTCCGAGGAAAGGTTCGGGCTCATCATAGAATCTTTCTTACGCATTACGCAAATTATCATCGTCTCGAGTGAAAGAAAAGACCTGAAATGCCCCCATCTAGACGTATAATCGTATTCCAAGCCATCAAGTGTAAAGAAAGTTGTTTCATCACAGCAAAGTAAGGGTGCTCCTTCTCTCTACTGGTAAAGCTATGTAGGGTTAGCCAGTGAAAGCAGTGAGATAAGGCAAGTTTTCCCTAATAGGATTCCCTTATCTGTTGAACAGAGAGTGAGCCCGTGTCCTCCTCGCTAGTATGATAGCAGCCCTCACTTACTTAAAAGCTTTGGTTATTAGCATGAAAATAAAAAGAAAAAACCGGAGCATTATTTGCAGCTTCAGCCACACCAGCAGGTGCATTTTGAACAAGAGCCGCATTATCAGCAGCAGGCATCGTTTCAGTGGTAGGTTCTGATGGTAGCATTGGTTCTTGGAACATAGGCCATTCTCGGTGACGGGTTGACACCAGGTTCCTTATTTGCCACTTTGCATTCGTAACGGGCATGACCTTGTCGTCTGCAATGCGTGCAGAACTTAGGTATTCAAAAAGAAACGATTTCTTGCTGGTGATCCATACACAGTAGATCCAATCCAAACACGATTTTGGAGGTTTTCCTTGAGAAGACCGACTTCTACACAAACCCTAGCTACGTTGGGGCGTGAGACAAGCTTCGTAGGACCAGTCAGGCCAATTCCGAAAGTCGAGACGTCAGGCGAAACTCAAAAAAGAAGACAATAGGCAGATGGGGTCGCGATACCCGCGCATGCATTGGATCACCATTGCAGAGACGGAAATCATGGCTCCAGCAGAAAACCCTAAACTCCCTCAATAAAAAACTTCTCTTTTGGTGCATATTTTCTTTGTTCGAGAGCTTGATGAAGACGTGCCTTGGGTCTAACAGAGTGATCGAAAGATCTCCCTTGGTACGCCAGTTCTTGCGTGATCTAACTAACCAATTTCTTTCTTTAAACAGACAGACAGATACGTAGTGGAATAAGGCGCTGCCACTATAGGTGCGAGTAAGCTGACTGGGCTACCCTCAGATTATATTAGAGGTCAATAAGTGAGACAGAGGTTCCTGCGGAAAGGCGAGAAAGCAAGTCCATCAACCATTCCATTCTGCATTACTTTACTTGGAAGACTTAAACCTTACCTAGGGCTTCAAGTAAGGACTTACGGATTGGACAGCAAAGACTGGAAGCAGTAAATCGTAAAGTTGGCTTTTACCGGGTGGAATAGTAAATAAAGGCTTACGAGGTTTGAAGTTTGAATTGAAGAAAGAAGAAAACAATTTCATAGTTCTTTGACCCGTTCAAAAGCACATCCAGTGAAAAAGCGTGAGCCGTTATTTGCTTATAAGAAGAAAACACTTTAAAACATCTCTGTAAGCCAAGTAGAACACGGCAATCAATAGTTTAAACATCTCCAAAGGGAGAAGGAAAGGATGCAGGAAGGTCAAAAGTAAACGTCTTCTATAGTAGGATCATATCAAACAAAGGATCAGTCAACCAACAAGCGTATTCATGGCAACATTGAAGCAAGCGAAGGCCGAAAGGCAGCACAAATCTGAGGCTGAAGCCAGAAGCCGAATAGGAAGGATTCTGAGGATGGCACCGTCACCAGCAACCCCTAAGCAGCAGGCGGAGGATGTGGAGGGGAGGTATTCTAACTACTAGTCGGTCAGTCCGGCAAGCCGACCCCCAAGCCATACGGAGGAATGAGTAAGCGAAGGCGCTACTTCTTTTAATAATAGGACTGAGTTAACCTCCTGTGTATTCTCATTCCATCTACGGAGACTAAGCCCTTCCTTTCATACCTGGTCTAGTATCTCTTAGGTCGATATCCAGTAGCAGCAGAGGGAGAAGTTTACCCGGCTTATCCAGCTTGTCAATTATTGGTGTAGTGCTTGAGGGCTGGTGCTATACCTCCTCTCTTTTATTAACGGAAAAAGAAAGTCGATTGAATCTTGGTAATTGAGTGAAGAAGCTCTCAGCGAAGAACAACCCCTAAATCCCGGAAGTATTGAATCTGGATCCGATCTCTTTTGGTACACTCGAGTCATAAGGTGTGTACAGACAGACAGGCTTCCTTGCGAAAGGCTAGGTTTGATCCAAAGCTCCTCATATGATGGGTATAGGCTAGTTGAAAGGAATGACCTCACGTCAAGCGAACGGCATCAAGGAATCTCCGTTTTCAACCTTTGTAGCATCGGTTACAGCTGGCAAAGCTAACCTCTATCCATAACAAGAAAGAAGAATCTCGATCTAATTGGAAATTTACCATCCCTTTATTTAAATCTCAATCAACAGGTAGCCGCAAGGGGTTATCTATCAACAGGGCATTTAGTTCCGTCATTAGATCCGTCTATTCGGGGAGCGAGGCGGGGCCTTCCCTCTCCAATCTCATTCTCGGGAGAAGGCATCGGGGGAGCAGGGCTAGGGGATAAAGATTTGCGAGCCTTCTTCTTATTAGCTCACAGCTTCTCCTTCTATGAGAACTGAAGTGGTGAGGGCAATCTTCCAGACCCCGGCTGGATTCTATCCTTTGCACACCCTGCCCGGGTTCGGCTTCTCAGCTTTCTCATTGGCTTATTCACTCCTCACGTCTCGATGTTCTCACAAAAAGAGAGGCCGCGCGAAGACCTTTGAGATTGAATCAAGAGGACCGTGCCAAGCATAATATTAGGATGATGCCGCGGAAAGAGGACCATTCAAGACGGATTGAAACAAAGAGTCGTGCTGTGAGCAGAGGAGCTTGACTAGAGCATCTCATTGACCTCGCCTCGAGAATACCTATTAAGAGTGAGAAAAGCCCAAAAGAATCGATCGCGTTTGAAGATGCCCGCAGGACGAAGTCAATAGACGGTAGATAGACTGTTTCAAGTCAATCGATTTCATTCCGTCTTGGATCAGTCAATCGAGGATCAGCTAAGAATTCGCATTTCTTTTTTTGCTTGATATTCAAGATTGAGAGAAGACTTATTATGGCCCCTTGCGGCACAGAGGTCGTTGCAAGAAGGGTCCCAAGAGGACCTTACTTGTTGGACAAAGGGGATGCCAGAGCGCATCGTACAAGGCAAGGCGCGTGGTGGATGGAAGAGTTTGGGAAAAAGGCTTTTTCTGTTAGAAAGTCAAAAGAGAGAGGGGGTTAAAGGTTACAACTGGGCCATAAGTGGAGGGAGTAGCCAAAAGCTATCTGAATGCGACCCATTTTGACTAGCGAAGTGGTTCGGCAGGAGATAGATGGAGCGCGTGATCTCTATCCCTCTATCCGGCTCATCGAAGGACTGACTCCCCGAAACGGGACACATGGGTTGGTGAAGGTGCGCTGGTTAGCTGGGCAGGATTGGGCACGGGGAGAGAAAAGTGGAGCGGGGAGGAACCCAAGAGCAAGGAAGGAATACGCAGGAACGAAGCCTAATCCCTCTGGTCCTTCGCCCTTTCTTGCCTTCAACTGACCCCGGCCGGAACAGGAAGATTCAGAACTTCTTTTAGAAGAAATAAGATCCGGTGATCTCTACTAAATGGGGCTAGGAACTCCTATCCCGAGGTAAGAAAGAATAGACGACCTACTAAAGACAGATCGTCAGTGCGGCTATGAACGGAGCTTAGCCATACCATAGGGGTCGCTCTGAGACCTCTTGTCGAGTGTAAACGCTCCTTGCGCCTATTGAGACAGTTGCTTTTAGCTTCTATTCTGATTTTCCCCATCCCGCAAACGGCCGATGGGAACTTAGATGAGTCTCGGAACTCATTTCCCTCAGTCTTTGACGTTGCTGTCCCCCATCTCTGATTCCGTACTCAATTCCGTGGCACCTGCCTGAACAGACAGATCGTCAAATGGTGACGTATATAAAGAAGTGGCCGGTTCCTCACAAACTGAATTGCTTTCTCGAGTTGCTGTTGCCGAAGCTGAGCTTGAAGAGCTTGTTCTCTCCACTCTTGTTGCTTTCTTTGCTTTATTTTATCTGATAGTCAGAGAATTGACTGGGCGGTAGGGAGTGTAGCCAGCCCTAAGGGTCATGGAAGTTGGAAAGACTCACCCAAGCTATTCTATTGATGAATCCGATCTGGCTTTCTAACTAAAAATAGAATAAGTGAAGATAGATAAAGGAAGAGAATTGAGAAGAACTAACTGGCTTTACTGCGTTATTCACTCCCGGGGAAAGCTCTACGCCTTAGGTAAGGATAAAAGAGAGAATATTTACCCATCACTCGTTTCAAAGAGCTTGAATATTAACTTAATTCATCATCTTCTTTTTTCATTTCGACTAAGCAGTAAAGGATCAATATAGGTGATTTTCGTCTCCTTACCTTCTTTTCAATAGCGCGTAGTGAATAGCGTAGTTCTTCTTCTGTGGTTTCGCATAGCTACGTTTCGAAAAGGTCGACGACTGCGCTGCATTCCATCGATGCTCCAGGAAGAAAGCATTGACTCAATCCGGGGCGAAAGAGTAACCCGATCCCTTCGGTCGAGCCTCTTACTAACCTCTGTTCCGAGGCTTCGTCATTGAGAAGATAAGCCCCCAGCGATTGAAGGTATAAGGTAGCGAGAGGCAAGCCAGACAAGTCAAGCTTCTTCACTCTTGGTTATCCCCTTTCTTAGTCGTACTGAGGAAAGCTCCAACCCAACTAGAACCTCTAGAGAGTGGGAATCCCAGATCTCTGTCTTAAGCTTCCACTCCTGCCCCTGCACTGGTAGTTGAGAGAGCTTAATTTCCTTATTCTATCGGGTTCTTGCCCTCTCCTCTGTCTTAGGTTAGTAAAGCTAACGCGAACTCCCTTCCCCAACCCAAGAAAAGGATGCTCACAGCCTGCTGATTCAATTACTCCCGTACCCGCATTTCCGGTGAACAGAAGAAAGAGATGCTTTAGGCTTTCCGTGCCTAAAAGAAGGTAGCTCAGCATCTAGTGAAAGAAAGAAGTTTTAAATTAAAGAAAGGAATGATACGCCCCCCCTATGGGTTGGGTCAGTCTTGCCCTCCGAAACCCATATTCTCAGATTCGTCCTTATCGCTTTCATAAGGTTCGGGTTACTCTTATCACACACTCTGAAGAATCAGACTCAGATTGAGCTGCATTGCCAGGCTCCAACCCTGCTTTTAGCTCTCTTCGGTCTTCGTCGATCGAGTACCCTTGGCTAGAACTGGTTCACCGGTACTACCATCGAGTCTCATGCGGTCCTACTCTTCATTAGAGAGGGTTCTTTCTTCTTTGTCCAATACACACGGTAGGAGAGGATAGCTAAGCTAGCTTCGTTGTTTTTTTTGGATTGAATTGAAGCAAGGAAAGCCGCCTAAACCTTCCTAGTCGAGCTTCCCACGCAAATCATAGGTTCGTCAAAACCGGGTGGAAAGGGACCAAGCTCAGAGCAGAGTAAGAGGCGAGTTGACAGACAAAAGCGGTGCTTCTCCTAACGGGAAGCATTCGGTCACTGATTTGAGCAGGATAGGACAGTTAGAGTTACTGTAACGCAGTCCTCTTACTTCTCTTGATGTTGCTCTAACTGAGTAAAGAACGTCCTGCGGTAACGGTGGGCGTGTAGAAAAACCTTTCGTCAAGTAGGTAAAAAAGAATATACTTTGTTTCAATTTCAGGTCAAACCGCATGGCGTGATAAGTGAAAAAGAAATCTACCTATGTTGATAGCCCTCTTTCGGAGTCTTTGATTCGATAGTAGTCACCGCTGGAAAGGAAAGCTTTTAACAAAACATCTCTTCAAATCTAAGAGCCCATGAAGGTCGAAAGATTTTCTTCCTTCTCTAAAAGCTGCTATGTTGCCGGGCTAGTCCTTTCTTTTAGGAAGAGTATAGTCTTCCCATAGCATAGTCTTGAAACGAAGCCCTTCGAACCTTTTTGCCCTCTCAAATCAAAAAAGCTTTTCGGTGGCTGACTTATTTGCTTTTTTCTTCGATCTGAGCTGAGCCCTCTGAATTGCGGGGAACCCTCTTCTGACTATGAAGATGCCTCGGTTTAGTCTTTCCTGCGCCCTTTTATTGTCTTTTTGCAATTGGTTGAAGAAGGTCGTTCTGCCCGGGCAATGGAATCAGGTTTGTAACCCTCAGTCAAGTAGTGAATTCTTCGGACATGAAAGAGGAGAGAGCAGACTTCCTTTTTGATCGAAGTCCAAGAACAGCTTTGACGGACAGCTTTCTAAGCGCAGAAAAGAAAGCTTTGAGTTTGAGTGTGGTTCTTCTCTCAACGGAAAAAGGGCTGGAAGAAGAATTTCCCTCATATCGAGTTGCCTATCGCTCAGTGACCGAGTAGAGCGAAGAGTGCTTGACCGATACCGACCGAATCACTCAATTTCGTCAATGATGATGGCCAAGATAGGAACTGAGATTCATCCATAGTAGGCCCTTCGCCCCGTCTTTGTGATTGAGGGCCTGGGCTTCACCTCTCTTCCTTTCCTTCTCCAATAGGTCTATTACTGCCTTCCGTTCGTTCTTTACTCTCATGTCAATTGCAAGGCCTTTCACTACATACAAAAATATAAGGATGGAGGGAAAAGTTTCCTTTTAGTTTAGTATGGCATGTCATTTCATAAAATCATATGGGAATGGAATCGATGATAGAAGCTTCTTGTATTTCTTTCTAGGTGGATTTGAAGGCTAAGGCCTACCTACTCCTTAATGTTTTCCAATCTTCGTCTTTCTTGTTCTACTGGGACCAAATAGAAGGTCGTCCCACAGACATAGCCATGTGGTACTCTCTTTTCTAGCCCCTCGCGGTTCTTTTCGTTTTGAGCTTAAGGTCGACCTTCCCCTCTTTTGGTCTTTGTCCTTCTTTCTTTTTGATCATGATAAACAAATAAAAATCTTTGATCTCACTTTCTGTACTGAGATATACCATAAGACCTATAAGTTGATTCGAGATCTCACTAGCAATATCTTGACCTAAAAAAAGTAATCTTTCTCGATAAAGTCGGTTGATTAGGATCAAATTCTATCCCTTAGGAACCGTACATGCACCTTTTGATGCATACGGTTCATCAAAAATCGCGAAAAAAAAAAGAATCAATATGTAGATCCCATTTAACGAATAACGAAGGGGTTTTTCCTCCATTTTTCAAGAAAGATGGTTTTTTTACCATCATTAAACTTATCAAACTAACTTCTCATTGATGTATTCTTTCATCGGGATCCAATTCAAATCACGATAACATTCTCTTGTTCCTGAGTGGGCTTCTTTAATTCTTTTAGGTTTGTGCTCTACTCCGAGTAAAGATCTGCCCGATTTTGATTTGCATATATAGGGCAAATGCCCCCAATACCGCGTCTTTTTGCTACAACTTCCTTTTTTTTTTTCAATTCATTTCACGCCTTCCACAAAATATTTGACGTATTTATCAAATTATTCGATTGATTATGATTAGCAGTTAGAAATTACTCCTATTTATAATTTATAAATATAATATGATACAAATAGTAATCATGGATATAGTACTAATTGGGTTTTTCTAAGCGGAGCCCGGATACTTCATTTTATTGGTCCAAACAAGCTAACCATAAATTATTCTAATTGATAATATTAATCTGAATACCTCCAAAGCATAGATCTAATTGCCACTTCACGCTCTAAATTTTGGATGATTTAATCAATCCTTCTTTGGTGAAACAGAGGATATCTCGATCGGGGTAGAGAACGGGGAAATCCCATAATGACCCAATGTCTCTGACAAGTCGCACTATACGTCAATCCAATTTGAACTATCCTCCCCGGGATTTCGAAAAGGGACTTTTGGAACACCAATAGGCATTAAATGAAATAAAAAAAAAAGAAAACAAACAAGGGAAGCCTGCTTCTATCAAACCAGACACTTTCATCCCTGGCCCTAAAGTAAAGGACCAGCGACTTCATCCCTGGGCGGCTTGAGCCAATGCTAAGCCTAAGTGCACAAAGCATTGCCATTGAGCCAGTTGTTAGGGAGTAGCCCGGGATACTGCTCTAATAAAGAACTTTCTCTCTTTGGCCCAATTAGGGGAGAGCGAGCTTCCTGAACTCCCAACTTCCATGGACAAAACGGAAATGGATAATTCAACCGCTACTTCAACAACATCAATAAGCTGATACAGAACTTCAATCTTGCACATTGAAGGGGAGGCATCGGCCTGATATCGCCCATTTATTCGATCTTTCACCGGGGCAGCAGGAACAGCAAACGGAGAGATCGAGACTCAGTCCTGAACTCCAGAAGCGGACGGATGCCCGAGGAGTTCTACCGTTGACGACAGCAGCGGGAATGGATTTCAAATAGCAGCTGCCCGAGAAGGCTAAAAAAGCGACATTTCCATTTATAACAAATATAACAAAAGCCATTGCCATTTAAGATCTTTTTCCACCAGGTCATAATACCCCTCTTTGAACTAAACAAAGAAAGACCTTTCGTTTGAGGAGAGAAGAAATGAAAGGAAGAGATGGGATTCATCAACAAAGGGATAGGGATAAGGAATCGCGGCGATAAACAAACAGAGGAGGCAAGATAATAGATATGTAAAACCTTCCCCTTCCACAAACAGGGCATTCTAACAGCCTACTCGTGCAAACAGTCAATTGCCCATCATTTGCACTGGGAATGGAAATGCAAATTTATAGATCTAGAGTCAGATGAATATGCTCTCTTTCCTCCCTCAAAGCCTAGTTGTCCACTAGAAGCAGCCAACTATGGGCTATAGGCTATTTGGCTTTCTTACTTACTATTGATTCAATGTCAATGGCATTTTCTTCTTTTTTGCTTTGCCTAATCAGTTCAATCCGGTTGCCCAATTCCCCCCCTCGCAGCTTGCAGAAAAATAATGTATGTATAAGCCTTAAAAGAAAGCATACTCTCACGCACGAAGAAATAGCGTAAAGTAGAAGAATAGCTAAGAGATAACCTGCCCGCAGTAAATGGGCGTCCCAAAAAAGAATTTTTTGGCCAGAAAAGGCAACCTTACCGGAAGTTCAAAATCGTAAAAAAGGCCGGAAACGAGAACCGGCCGAGAGCTAATAACGAAAAACAGGGGAAAATGTTACATGCGGAAAGATACGGGTATCTACGGAACGAGTAGGGCACCAATACATAATAGAAAAAGAACAACAAATAAAACATGAACCACGAGATTGCAAAAAACCAGCAAATGGCGGCAACACACAGGGAACTTCTCAAGTACCCGAGAATCAGAAATGCACTCGTGCAAAAGAGAAACAAGCCCGGACTACAATGGTGGCAGCTGACACAGATGAGCAGTGCCATAAACAAAGGAATAAACGGAGGAGACCTTTCCGCCATAGCTTACGCCCTCATTCCATGCTTTAGGATGCGGGGTGGGGAAAGATACCCGATGTAATCAACCTCTTTTTAAACATAGAAGGCGTAGAACACATAGCGAATGCGGTGCAGGCGGAAAAACAGATATATTAAATCATAGGGTAGAGGCGGCCAAAGGGATAGCTGTTGATAGGGGGGACCAGATAACTGACGTTATGTATGAGCCGCAGGAGAAATCCGCGAGGGCCATTGCTGTTTGGATTGCAGCCATAAGCGTTGCCGTAGCGCTTGCCGGCAAGAAAAAAAAGTAGTTCAGTTTGAAGTGAACAAGGCGGATGTGTGTCCACCTTTCTATTTACAAGGGATTGAATTGATCACCAACCATTGGATAAGAGAAAAAAGAGGGATGGTTGACTTCTATGCCCGGCCAAGGGGAACCAAGCTCATGGTATATGAAAGTCTAAGGGGATAAAATCAATAACTTGCCCCACAAGAGGGCATAGCTTCGCTCCTTGTCTAACAATGAAAGGAATAGATCTTGACCTCATGAGAAGTACCCCATCTTTGAAAGCCACAGGATCGTATCCTTCCATGGTTCGCCGATGTCCCTTTGACTTGTTACTTTCTGGAGACAGAAATGTGGAATTTTCGTTTTCAAGAGAAGAAGAGCTATTGAATGAAAAAGCGCCCATTTTTTGAGTGAAAAAGTCACTATCAAGAACCCCTAAATTAAGTTAAGATTCAGAGATCAAGATGTAATGCAAACCTGCCTTCAGATTTGAACATGCACATCTCTGATATGCTCCTTAACACCTATTTAGGAAGCGGCTTCGTAATCATAACTATCTTTTTCAAGATCAAAGAGGAGGACTCGGCCACCATCAGTAAGCCAGTACAGAACTACACTCCTTCTTCGCAACACACCCCTCCAAAAAAAACACCGTCTCGCGCTCACTTAGAGTGCTCCGCCATGGATGACAACTTTCTATGTGAGGAAATGAAGAACCTCCTGCTGCACGTTTTAATGATTTTTTTCCCCCTTGCAAGACTGCCATTTCGCATTCGAATTGATCCAGTTGATGAGGTCAGGCTCAAAGAAGCCTTTTTGCTGTACAATGGTTTGTTATTCAACTTTCTCTCCCGTCCTAGGGATCTGGCTAGCGTCGTGCAGCGTTCGGATGAGTTATGGTGGGATACCTATATCTCCAGCCAGTTCACCCAAAATGCGAATTTCTTCATTGTATTGTAAGGTTTTTTTGTCCAAAAAGATGCCCTTTGGTTCTTCTTCTCTCAGGAAGACAGAGGTCAATCTCTAATCTTCCCTTCTTTTCATCCTACGTTCGGCGGAAAAAGAAGCCGAGTCTTACAGCAGGAGTTCGGGACTTTAGCCTGCTGATAAAGAAATAGAAATACGTCACCGGACAAGATAAATAGCAAGTAAAAGACGGAAACCTTCAAAAGAAGTATTAGGAAGGAAAAGATGCCTTCTTCACTGGCCAGTTCATTACCTGCTTGGAGGATAGATCTACTACTTGCCTGTATGCCGATTCAAGACAATTTCAATCTGTGGAAAAACACGCTTAATCTCCTTGCGCTTATTGCATCAAGCACGAGTTATTAAATAAAGGGAGGATTTTATCGAAATAAGAGGAAGCCTAAGGACAGCTAATATAATCTGCATGTAAGGAGCCCATTCACGAGCACTAGCTTTCCGGGTTTTACCCTTTGAAAAACCTTTTCCATCATATTTCTTTTTTGACAAGAATCTTTACGATACCCACGAAAGGAGAGTTGGTATAGGCGAAGTAAACAGTTCATTGGCAGTAGGAAAGGCACTTACAGTAAGCTTTAGACTCTCGTCCATAGTCTAAGAGAGGTAGTTGACTTCTCAACTACTATTAGAGGAAGCTGGGGAAGTCGGCTCTGTCAAAAGGACTGCATTGATCAGATCCTAGAAAGGTGCTATGCACGCGTCATCAGCCAACACATCCATACTAGAGCACAAAAATTTTTTTATTTGGTGGATTACGTCTGGAGCACCAGAGTGCAGGGGAGACAAGTCTGCCATCTGTCTTGAAAGAGAAGAAAAAGAGTTTTCAGCTGCATCAAGAGACCCTTCAAAAACCTCCTCCTCATAAGTAGATTGGCAAGGATGTGCGCTGACAGATCATGTAATTGCATTGACAGTGAGATTGGATAGTTCCATTTCTTTTTCTCACCCTACCCCTAGGGGTAGGGGAATGTAAAAACAGAGATCAAAGGGCAGTCTTTGATTCAGACTACCTGTTACGACTCACTTGGGACATTCTATCTTGAGAAGTGGTGCTACTAGTCTTTCTTCCCCCAAAAGCTGCGGGCAATCGGCTTTGAACATGATAAGAAGTTATTCAAACTCGTGTCAATTCTCCTTAGCCTTATGATCTTTCTCTGGGTGCATCACATCTAAGCCAATATCGATTCAAGCAGGACAACTACATCATGAAAGAAAGAAGTCGTGCTTTCCTCTCTTATTCTTATTCAATTGATCTTCTTTGCTATTCAGAAATGAATCTGCACCTCCCTACAAGATTCCACCCTATATCTATGTCATTTGCTGCTTGCTTGACTTCCTCCAGCAGTTAAGTTCTTGGTCTTCTAGTTTTGAATCTACTTTCTTTTTCCCGGTTCTATCAGACCGTTCGTAGGGGATCTCCTAAGACTAAGAGGGGGTCTCAGGCACAGCCCGCGAGAGGTTGGAGTTTACCCGTTAGGATATCCAAAAGATTGTGCTAATTTGGACTTTCTTTAACTTGTCAATAAGTCAGCGCAGACGACACTAGTTTTGATTGTTTTTGCCGTGTCTAGAAATCCAAAGTTCCTTCGTCGAATAGCAATCGACGCTCTCGTCAGCAGACCTGTAGGAGATAGATTCCCTTTCTTTTCTGCAGCAGAGTGATGATTTTTAGGTCTTATGAGTTTTCTATTCCAGTGGCCCCAGCACTTTGTGGTGATTGAAGTGTAAACGAACTCTTTTTCCCGTGTGCCGAGTCTGATCTTTTCTTTCGTGTGATGGATGAAACTAAGTTTCCAATTTCTTCTTAGTGTGAGTGACAGGTGCGCCGATCCAGCCGGTATCGAGAGCTCTAATGATCATTGCGATTAAGCAAACTAGGTAACCTTAAGAGGCCAGGCCTACTTGCCCCCTAAGGTCGAGTTAGTGCTATGTACGTCATACATAGACGGCGAAACCACCAGACCGACTGCGGGTGCACAAGTAGCTTAATCCAGATTCAATTAGGTGCTTAGTTGCGAGTCTCCTGCCGAGCCTCTTCCTTGTTCCATAGGCTGCCCCTTGAGGGCGCATTAATGAGTCGATGCTGTTACGGCTTTACGAGGTGGAGATATAACGGATTGAATTCCTTTGGATTGATGTAGCTTTCATTCTGAGGTAGCTCTTTCGAGAGCTTACTTGGCAGCTTGTGTGTAATCGAATTCGAGGGTCTGATCTTACTATTTCCTTGCGTTAAGGACTACCGGAACGGAAGTTTCGCAAACTCCATTGCTTGAGCGAACCACTATGCTTGGCTGCTTATGGCGCTTAAAAAAAAAAGTAGAATAATGGAGGCAGTTGGAATGGCCAGAAAGCTTGAACCGCTCCTTATCAGTCGCTCCTTGTTGTCTTTGTTCGTTCTTCGGGCTAGAAAAAATCCCAGTTTCGAATCGCACTAAGCCCAAGTAGAGCTAACGAGAGTCGCCTTGGTCCATGAAGGAAAAGCTCAAGCTCTATCTCCTTGCTCTGGTAGCTCAAAGCCCACCGGTACTGTCGACCCTACGATTGCTGCATTATTCATAAACTAAATTCATAAACTAAGCTCGCAGGATCTAAAGTGGAGTCTCGCTACATGATATGGAAATATCAATGGAAAAAGTCTCGCTCGCTTAGACAGGAGCGATATAGGCAGGTGTTGTCTTGTTATCTTTTCACCTATCTAACTCCTCCTGTCAAAGGTTCGATGGGTTCGGGTGGCCTAACGAGATTAGCATTGCAGGTCTTTTTCATATGAACGGGAAAGAAGAGAACCTCGATCGGGCCTGAGAAAATGGTAGCCCCGATGGGAAGCCCCATATGGAATGCTCTCTGTACTCTCTTTTCCATCATTCCAAGTGGTCCAGCGGTCGCAAGCAGGGGAATGGCTTTCCGGCTAGTCTTTTTATCCTCAAAGCCCTATTCAAAAGCTCCGGTCTAGTCTGATAGTGGTAAAGTGGAAAATTACGTGAATTACGTGAAGTAGTATACCACTATGTGGTCATCTTAGTCGGCTAAGAGCCATTGCTTTCATAAACGTGATTTCAATCGTACGTCTCGTCTCCGTCTATTCTTTGAAGTGGTGAAGGAATGGTCTTTCGGGTATGTCTGTCTATACCCATAGCCGTCTCATAGACGGGTTCCCGGAATGAAATTCCTCTGCTGTATAAGCCATACCCTAGCCCCCCTTGTCTTTTCTCTTTCTCTTCATACAAAGACCAAAAAATGGATCTGAAAAGGGGTTGTGTATTCAAGCAGCCTTGATCGTATTATACGATATACTACCAGCTCTTTCCCGCAACTTGTTCGATTCTCTATCTACTGATCGTGGATATCTAAACTCTTTCTCATGTCGGCTAGTTCGATTCTAACCTACCAGAAATTGCAATTGCATAAGAGAAGAAAGCGTAGAAAATAGGTTCAGAAGTACTTCCCCCGGTTAAAGAAGGGAAGAATCATGGTCGAGCTATATGCTTAACACAGGACCTTTTTTTCGCCGAGAGAAGATGCAACAGGACTTAAAATCCTTCTTGCTTCGAATCCACTGCCTGAAGTTGATTTTCTATTCGTTTTATATATGACCTCTTGCTTTAGCTGCGACTTCAGAGTCTGTTGGTTCGGAAGAAAGCGGAGCTCCTAGCTCGGGATAAACGGGAACTGCCGGCTAATCGTATGCCGGTGAATCAGATGTTAGATATTCGGGGCGAATCATATGTTGTTGAATTGCCCGCGTAACCATGAAGAAAGCGAATTGCTAATGAAAGTCTGACTTCTCGAATGCACTTCTCTAATGGCATAATGGCACAAGGAGGTGCTAAAGCCCTTGACTGATCAAGTACGGTAGACAACTTCAGACGAAAGTAGTCTGGGTAAAGTCAAGCTTCACACTTGACATTCCTAAAACAAAGAAAGTTTTCCCGAAAATGCTTTCGATCTCTCCATCACAGAATAGGCTCCGACGAAGCCAATCACGGGAAGCAAGGAAGGAAGTTGACTCCAAATACCGGTCTTTTATAAAGTAGCACGTTCCCTCCGTGCGTTTTAGGCTGCTGCTGCTATTGAATGCGCTGCTATTGGCTCAGCTGTTAGGACAAAGACGGGACTAGGCTGCATCGAATGCCATGGTTCTTGTTCTCGAATCAGCAGCTATTGAAGACGGTGTTCGGGATTTTCCTGTTAGCCCTGAGATAAGCATTTCTTTAGCAAGCCTAATGGCACCTGCTTCGAGTCTTCTTTCCCACAGATCTGCTATATGGATGCCCAAAGGATTCGGCAGGCGAGACATCTATTTTATTAAGTTAAGAAAGCGAGGATATGATTAAGGCCTTTGAAACTAGTCTTGATGCCTCAAATCCGCAGAATCTAGCTCTTTTCACTAAATCTGTGAGGGGCAGGAAGGATTCATAGTAGTAGAATCGGACAAGGAAGTGACACATTAATGACTAATGACTATGGATAGTTTAGAGCGAGCAAGATGGAAGGGTGTAAGAATCCGCTTCTTGGGAAAGTGAATCCGAAGGTGCAAAGGAAGAGGTAAAGGCCTTCTTTCGCTTTCTTGACTATAAAGAAATGTGGAGCCTCAGAGATGTCATCGAAGGAAGGTCGACGGGAGCCTTTCTCCATAGCTAGCAGATCTTTTTACTATAAAACCGGGTATTTCGCGCATCTGGTCGTGAGATTACCCTTGAGGCGAATAACCGCTTTAAGCCGTTCAGACAGAGCTCAACCAGAAATCTCTCACTCAGCAGGCGCCAATGACGTAAGGACAGTAAGACTTAGGACATACGGTATTTAACGCCGCTAACCTTCGCTTCAGTCGGTAGCAAAAGGGAATTTCTCTCACAAGGGTAGCTAGTAGCTCAAAGGACGGCAGTCAAGACTTCTCGCCCACCAGAGGGTCAAAAGCGGATAGAGCAGGGAAGAAGCCCCATTCGTTGAAAAGATCTGAAGAACATACATACCAATCGGTAGAAGCAGCCGCAGGAGTGCTCTCGTTCGTAACTTACGCAGCTCTTTCTTTTTCTACTGATCTTCGAAAAGCAGTTCTTTCTGTGATTTCACGAGCAGCAAGATTCATAGAATAGAGCGGAGGTGATCTTTCCCTCATCAGAGACGTATGGTAGATTCGCTTCTATTTTCTTAGTGGCTAGGGGAAAGTAAGAGTATGAAAGAGCTTTCTTTAGGGGGCACTCTGAACCGTCAGGTCAAGGAAAAAAAGCAGATAAAGAAGTTCTATCCCAGATAGTGAAAGACATCTGAGGATTGGTTTGACTTAGAAAGTTTAGAATAGATAGAGAATGGAGAACTCCACCCTCTCTTTCGACATTTAATAAAAATTTTGAAAGCACTGGCACATCTTCCTTAATAGGAACTTCACTCCTGGTCCTATCGAACCAGATATTGTATAACCTGGAGGAAGGTGGGGCATGCATGCCTAGTACTCGTAGACCAGTATGCGCTGTTGAATAACCAGTCTTAGCAATAACCGTTGTTAGAATATCCCTTGCTCTCCCTCCTAACCGGTCTTTCTGGTCGTCTTGTTACTCCAGTGTGATCCTAAGCGCTCAGGAAAGTCAGAAGGGAAGGAGACAGTCTTTACCGAAGAAGGCGCACCGGGCCAAGGAGAGAGCGTAGGTTCAAAGGCAAGTAACTGAACCGTAAGCCGGGGAGGAACGAACTCAGCCGGGGCTGACAAAGCCGGCTCTCCTACCTTTACTACCACCGACCCTTTGTGTTTATAGTCAGGAATTAGCTCTTTATAAGTAAGACACAAGCAAGAAAGCTATGTTTATTGGCTTATTCCCGTCTTTAATCAACCCTCAAAGTCACATTAGGCTCTGAAAGAGGTTCATCAACTACGGAGGATCAATTAATATTAATATTACCTCACCCGAAATTGGCACATGAGCACTCGAAATCGCCTCTCTTCTTGTCCCGAAACCTTAGACGAGCGACTATGCTTAAAGGGGTATGCTGCTTTGCCATGGGTTGATTTCAGCTGCTCTTTTGGGGAGGACAAGTAGTTTTACTTTAGTACGTGATTCACGACTTCATAGGCTACTTTGCGGTAGTAGGCCCAGATCCATCATTGGCTGGTAGTCTTCACCGGCCTCTGGAAAGCCATCACATCAGTCAGGCACAGGAAAAGCTAAAATC